ACAATACAAACGCGGTGATCAGTTGGACTTTTGATTAATTAATATCTCTTGTCTCTTGACCCACCCCTTTTCTTTAATCCCCAGGATATCAAATTGAGATAGCTGCTTGCGTTAGTAAAGCTTTTTCAGCGTAATTTCTTTAACCTAACAAAAATGGAATCACGCTCTGTAGGATTTGAACCTACGACATTGGGTTTTGGAGACCCACGTTCTACCGAACTGAACTAAGAGCGCTTTCTTATTCTTATCATAATAAGATTTCTTTTTTTTAACCTAATATATCTTACATACATAATCTTTCATTTATAGTATGAAAAATGAAAGATTATGTATGTCCAATTTAATCTTAATCGGTCTGATCCCTTGTTAATGCTCAGAGGAGAAGTCTTAGGTAGGGATGACAGGATTTGAACCTGTGACATTTTGTACCCAAAACAAACGCGCTACCAAGCTGCGCTACATCCCTTTCAATTGGTCTACAGTGTCATTGTAGAGAATTCCTGCCTTGTTTTCCATATCCTTTTTTTTCATTGATATATTCATTTATCTTGCCCTTTCTTCTTTTTGGTCTCATATCCTCTACCACATATAATAAAAAAAGAAAATGCATTTTCTTTTTGAAATGTTCAAGAAAATGGCTTTTTTTATTAAGAAAGGGGAAATATTTTCTACGGAATTGTTATCCATTTTAATTTGAATTAGGGATTCCGCGTACAAATCCAAGCGATCCTTAATCCTTAACTGCAACTACCTATGTATCTGATCATATATGTATTAGCCTTATGTATTACAATAGAATAAAAAATAAAAAAAGGAGGATTTTCAATGCGAGATCTAAAAACATATTTATCTGCGGCACCGGTACTAAGTACTATATGGTTCGGATCTTTAGCAGGTCTATTGATAGAGATCAATCGTTTATTCCCCGATGCGCTGACATTTCCTTTTTTTCATTCTAGTTATTGACGTGGGCGGGTTTGAATAAGATTAGAGATATAATTCCATATACAAAACTACATCTTACCTCCCTTTTTTCTCTTTTTTCCCTTTTTAGAATTCCACGAAGGGATGAAAGAGAAAGAATAAAAGTCGATTCCATCACAACTAAAATAGGGTTATAAGGTTTGAATCAAATTAATAGAGTGAAAAAATAGAAGGAAATGCCAGTCTACGACAATAGTATCATACACGATCCTTAATAAAATGTAATACAATTAGATTAGAAATATAGTTAATTGTATTACTTATTAATTACTATCTATTGATTGTAACGAAATCTTTCATAATTTGATTTCGTTCTAATTTTTTATTTTTTTTTCTGTAGATAAAAAATATAGAAGAGAAGAGTTGAGTGAATCAAAAATCCAAAGGAGTTTCATGGCCAAGAGTAAAGATGTACGAGTAACGATTATTTTGGAATGTATCAGTTGTGTTCAAAACAGTGTTAATAAAGACTCAAGGGGTATTTCCAGATATATTACACAAAAGAATCGACACAATACACCTAGTCGATTGGAATTGAGAAAATTCTGCCCCTATTGTTACAAACATACGACTCATGGGGAGATAAAAAAATAAATGGAATAGTCAAAATGACATATTATAATATATTCTAATATCTAAATATAAATTCTAATTTAAATAAACCCATATATAAACAAACCAAATCCTGTTTTTTAATTGTAATTTATTTTAAATCCGACCGAAATAGGATTTCGGGAAAAGGAATAAACAAACCATGGATAAATCCAAGCGACCCTTTCTTAAATTGAAGCGATCTTTTCGTAGGCGTTTGCCCCCGATTCAATCGGGGGATCGAATTGATTATAGAAACATGAGTTTAATTAGTCGATTTATTAGTGAACAAGGAAAAATAGTGTCAAGACGCGTAAATAAATTGACCTTGAAACAACAACGATTAATTACTATTGCTATAAAACAAGCTCGTATTTTATCTTTGTTACCTTTTCTTAATAACGAGAAACAGTTTGAAAGAACTGAGTCGACTGCTCAACCAATAGGTCTTAGAACTAGAAATAAATAGGTTTAGCTTACTTTTCAATCGCATCAAAATACCAATTCGAACTAAAACTAGGTTGGTGTTGTGTTCGAAAAATAGGAAAATCCGGATTTGATTCGTGTGTCATAATAAAAAAAGCAGCGGGAAAGAATAAATCATTTTTTATTTCATTCCTTATATTAATCTTATCCTATTTTCTCCTCTACCTTCCCGGAGTTGATTCTCCGGGGAATTCTATTCAAATTACTCCAATGGATCCAATATTTCATTGGAAATCATATAAAGACAATTCCTATTTAATATAGCTATTTGTGCAAGTATTTTACGATTTAGAAGCAATTGACTTTTGTACAGATCATTTATTAGTCTACTATAACTACAGGATACTCCTTTATTACGAATTACTGCATTTATCCGCGTAATCCACAAACGACGAAAATCTCTCTTTTTCTTATCTCGATCGCGATGAGACGAAATTAAAGCTCGTATTTTCTGTTGAGTAATAGTTCGAGTAAGTCTTGAATGAGCCCCCCGAAAACTTGATGCAAATAAACAAATTTTGTTTCTACGTCTCCGAGCTATATATCCTCGTGTAATTCTAGTCATTGAATAAATGAAACTTTGATGAATAACTAATTGAGTTGCTGTCTGTCAGTTATTCTTTTTCCCCTTACTGATTTATTTATAACAAAACGGATTCTTCGGATATATAAAATAAAAATTCCAATGACTTTTGCTACTATAACCTTCCCAACCACAATTTTTTTTTATTTCGAAGTGTAATGTCTAAAAATAAGAAATTGATTGATATCTAATATCAATAATATAGTCAAATAGATATATAGAGTAAATATAAAAAGAATAGAGTGGTTCCATCGTTTCTATGGTTATTTCTTAAACGGTGAGGTCCTCTCTATACACCGGAGCCCTTTCCTTCATTTAATGAATCTTCTTTTTTTTTTGTAACTTGTATAGTTCACACCGTTGTGTGGCTCTACCCATGAATTATCCAGTAATAGGTCTTTCATAATGAGATCTACCTATACAGTAACGGTATTTAATTCTGAAGGTTAGCTAGGTAGCTGATCCTGTTAGGCCGTTCTTGGAAGTATAAAATTTCTTCTTCTTAACTAATAAATAGGATTTCCCCTGCTTAATGAATAACCATTTGTTACCAATGGGGAATTGCTTCTCAGCTTATTGGATTTGCACCAACGGAAACCATAAATTTCATACGCAATAGGGGAATAAGCCAGTGAATGGAAAAATTGCATTTTATTCTATTTTTTTTTATTGGTACTGATCATTCATACGGATTACTACTGGTTGTTATTGGTTCCTTTCTTTTGTTCCAGCCCATGATCTGAACGAGTCGCACATACACCCTAGTACATGTTCCTCGGCGCTGAGGACATCCCCTAAGAGCGGGAGATTTCGTGACATTTCGTATTGGCTGTCTTGTGTTTCTAATAAGTTGTTTAATAGTTGGCATGCTGAATCGTATACAGACTGAGCTGGTTTAGATCGCTCCTAACCGGATGCTTATGAATTTTTTCCATTTAATAGAATATTAAAGAACCGGGTAAGACGATAAATTAAATCTCAATCAAATCGCGGATTTTTTTGAAATCCTTGCTATTTTCATTCAACTGCTACAAGATCCACAATTCCGTGAGCTTGGGCTTCTATTGCTGACATAAAAACATCCCGTTCCATGTCTTCGGATACAACCCAAAAAGATTTACCTGTTCGTTGGACATAAACCATTGTGATGGTTTCGCGCAGGTTCAGTAGTTCTTCCGCTTCCAGGATAAATTCTCCCGTTTGGGACTCATAAAAAGAACTCGCAGGTTGATGGATCATTACCCTGGTGATATAACATACAAAAGGGTTTCGACGAACGGGGTAAAGAGACTAACAAGAAAAAATCGAACCGTACAGGCATCTTTTGCGTATTGCATACGGCTCATGAATGGAATTTCCTAAGGATTTCTCATACCCAGATCGAAAAAAGGTCCAATTACCACCCTTCTTTTTGTAGGACTTCAAAATACTATGATGGTTCCGTTGCTTTCTATATTTATTCCGTCTGTGATTCAGCAATCCCAAAGTTTCTTTTTGATCCGATCAAATAAAATACGGAAAAATGTTTCATAACCTAAATATAAATATTATTCAGAGCTTTTCGGTGTGAAAAAAAGTTTGTGACACTGAGATTCCGATAGATCAAATCGGAAATACTAAGTATTTCATACTGCTCTTTCGATACATAATTGAATGTTTTGAGAAAAAATTTTATCATATCGAATTCGAAATGCCATGCTATTATTACGCAAAATTTTTATTTCATATGGCGAAGGCATAGACTTCTTTTTTTATCTCAAATAAAAAACTCATTGGCGCCAAGCGTGAGGGAATGCTAGACGTTTGGTAATTTCTCCCCCGACCAGGACAAAGGATCCCATTGAAGCGGCTAATCCCATGCATATTGTATGTACATCTGGTGGCACAAATTGCATGGTATCATAAACCGCTATTCCGGGTATTACCCATCCACCGGGAGAGTTTATAAACACATAAAGCTCTCTGTTACGATCCTCTATAGTGAGATATACCATAAGACCAATAAGTTGATTCGAGAGCTCATTATTAACCTCTTGGCCTAAAAAAAGTAATCTTTCTCGATAAAGTCGGTTGATTAGGATAAAATTGTATCCCTTAGGAACCGTACATGCACCTTTTAATGCATACGGGTCAAAAGAATCATGAAAAAAAGACTCAATATATAGATTTCAGCTCCTGCTCTTTTTTAAAAATAAAAAAATCTTTCTAACGAAGGAGCTTTTTCTTCCATTTTTTATTATACGAAAAAAAAAGTTTGTAACCCTTTCACTAGAATTTCACTCTAATATCGAATATAAAAAAATTCATTAAACTCGTTGATTTAACTTCTCAATTGATGTATTCTTTCATCGAGATCCACCCTCAATCACGATGTCATTTTCTTGTTCCTGAATGGGCCTCTTGAATTCTTTTAGGTTGATGTTCTACTCCAGGTAAAGATAGGTCCGATTGTGATTTGCACATATAGGACAAATGTGCCTACTACCATTTCTTTTTGCTACATATTTTTGTTGAATCGATTTCATGTCTTCGGCCAAATTTTCGACTCATTCATCCTGTTTTACTCAATTGATTAACAGGTATCATTCCTAGTTTTTAGTATTATAGGAAAAAAGAGAATTTCTAATGAGGTATCAATCAATAACCTAGTCAAATATATAATATGATAATACAAAATTTCGAATTAGAAATAGACGCAGCAATCGTTGGTATATTACTAAGTTGGGTTTTTTCTAAACGGAGCCTGGATAATTTGATTGGTCCAACCAAGTTAACCATAAATTATTCTAATTGATAATGTTAATCTGGATTCCCCTAAAATGGATCTAATTTCACTTCACGCTCCAAATTTTTGATAATTTTTCTTGGGCGAATCAGAGGATATCTCGATCGGGGGAGAGAATGGGGAAATCCCATATGACCCAATATATCTGACAAGTCGCACTATATGTCAACCCAAGATGCATCTTCCTCTCCAGGACTTCGAAAAGGTACTTTTGGAACACCAATAGGCATTAAATGAAAAAAAAAAAATGAAGTAATCTATTTTACTTTGATGTGAAAACGTAATAGTGGATTTAGTTTATTGTCCTCATAATATAGGTCTTTAGCATATCGTATTTTATCTATAAATTGGAGAAGCTCTTTGATAAAGGAAGTCAGAATGCCTAACGACAAATTATTAGAAATATACCCGTCGAATGATGAACAAGCAGGGATCCGTTTGCTCATACAAAATGATTCAACCACCCATTGCGTATTGATACTTATCGGGTATAGAATAGATCTGCTGCTCTTTGTTCGTATAAACAGAATTGTTCCATTATTACCAATAGAATAGAACAAATAGTAATCCTTACTTCACGATAATTCACAGGTACCTCGCATCATTTTTCCAATGCAATAAAGTTACATAGTGTCTATTTTTCTTTCATAAAGGGGTATTTCCATGGGTTTACCTTGGTATCGTGTTCATACCGTCGTATTGAATGATCCTGGTCGGTTGCTTGCTGTCCATATAATGCATACGGCTCTGGTTGCTGGTTGGGCCGGTTCAATGGCGTTATATGAATTAGCAGTTTTTGATCCTTCTGACCCCGTTCTTGATCCAATGTGGAGACAAGGTATGTTTGTTATACCCTTCATGACGCGTTTAGGAATAACTAATTCATGGGGCGGTTGGAGTATTACAGGAGGAACTGTAACGAATCCGGGTATTTGGAGTTACGAAGGAGTGGCCGGGGCACATATTATGTTTTCGGGGTTGTGCTTCTTGGCAGCTATTTGGCATTGGGTATATTGGGATCTAGAAATATTTTCTGATGCACGTACAGGAAAACCTTCGTTGGATTTGCCCAAGATCTTTGGAATTCATTTATTTCTTTCAGGGGTGGCGTGCTTTGGTTTTGGCGTATTTCATGTAACAGGTTTGTATGGTCCTGGAATATGGGTGTCCGATCCTTATGGATTAACTGGAAAAGTACAATCTGTAAACCCAGCATGGGGCGTGGAAGGTTTTGATCCTTTTGTTCCGGGAGGAATAGCCTCTCATCATATTGCAGCAGGCACTTTGGGCATATTAGCGGGCCTATTCCATCTTAGTGTCCGTCCGCCCCAACGTCTATACAAAGGATTACGTATGGGTAATATTGAAACTGTCCTTTCCAGTAGTATCGCTGCTGTCTTTTTTGCTGCTTTTGTTGTTGCGGGAACTATGTGGTATGGTTCTGCAACTACTCCAATCGAATTATTTGGTCCTACTCGTTATCAATGGGATCAGGGCTACTTTCAGCAAGAAATATATCGAAGAGTTAGTGCTGGGCTAGCCGAAAATCAAAGTTTAACAGAAGCTTGGTCTAAAATTCCTGAAAAATTAGCTTTTTATGATTACATCGGCAATAATCCGGCAAAAGGGGGATTATTCAGAGCAGGGTCGATGGACAGTGGGGATGGAATAGCTGTTGGATGGTTAGGACACCCCATCTTTAGAGATAAAGATGGACGTGAACTTTTTGTTCGTCGTATGCCGACTTTTTTTGAAACATTTCCCGTTGTTTTGGTAGATGGAGACGGAATTGTTAGAGCCGACGTTCCTTTTAGAAGGGCAGAATCGAAGTATAGTGTTGAACAAGTCGGTGTAACTGTTGAGTTCTATGGCGGCGAACTTAACGGGGTCAGTTACAGCGATCCCGCTACTGTGAAAAAATATGCGAGACGCGCTCAATTGGGTGAAATTTTTGAATTAGATCGTGCTACTTTGAAATCTGATGGTGTTTTTCGTAGCAGTCCAAGAGGTTGGTTTACTTTTGGACATGCGTCGTTTGCTCTGCTATTCTTCTTCGGACACATTTGGCATGGTGCTAGAACCCTGTTTAGAGATGTTTTTGCGGGTATTGATCCAGATTTAGATTCGCAAGTCGAATTTGGAGCATTCCAAAAACTAGGAGATCCGACTACAAGAAAACAAGCCGTCTGATACAACATTGCTGGAAGATCTTTTTCTTCTTTATTTATTTTTACTTTTACCTAAGTACCTAAGGTATTAGAGAAATCCTAATTTGAATCACTACTATTTGTTTGACTTTTGTTTTTTCTTTATCCGTTTATCCGGGAGATGATTCAAAATAAACAGGTATGAAAGTTATAATTGTAAACTACGATCGAACCTATGGAAGCATTGGTTTATACATTCCTCTTAGTATCGACTCTCGGGATAATTTTTTTCGCGATCTTTTTTCGCGAACCACCAAAAGTTCCAACTAAGAAATGATTTTTCATTATCTCAATTGAAGTAATGAGCCTCCCTGGGGGCTCATTACTTCAATTAGTCTCCGTGTTCCTCAAATGGATCTCGTAGTTGTTGAGCGGGTTGCCCAAAAGCGGTATATAAGGCGTACCCAGTAAAACTTACAAGTAAACCAGATACAGAGATGGCGACTAGGGTTGCTGTTTCCATTATTATAGAATTTCAAGATCACAATGAATCTATGATAAGATTGTTTATTTACAACAGAATAGTATACAAAGTCAACAGATCTCAATTACTACAATAAGATTTATGGCTACACAAACCGTTGAGGAGAGCTCAAAAGCACGTCCAAAACAAACAGGTCTAGGGGGGTTGTTGAAACCGTTGAATTCGGAATATGGTAAAGTAGCTCCTGGATGGGGAACTACTCCTTTGATGGGTGTCGCAATGGCTCTTTTTGCAATATTCTTATCTATTATTTTGGAGATTTATAATTCTTCCGTTTTACTGGACGGAATTTCAATGAATTAGATCCACAAGAATCATTAAGTCTCGACTTTTCACTCTAAAGTGACTAATTTAGGGCTCAGATTTCTACCCCATTTTATTTTGGTAGTTCGACCGCGGAATTTTTTTGTTTCTGTATTTCCGGAATATGAGTGTGTGACTTGTTAGAATTGATCCTAGTGCTAGTACAGAGAACCAATCTGTTATCTTGATAAAGATAGGTTTTTACCTCGTCGGATATTTATTTGAGTATTTGAAACACGAAATATATGAAATAAATCATGAAATAGTGGAACTATGATTTATATTGAATAGTTAGACCCCGTGGCCGGACTCCAAACCCTTTTCAAAGAATAAGAAACTAGCAAATTCGAAATTCAAAGCTTTTTCTTCTTTGAAACTCCTGTTTATCCTTATTTTAAGCATAAGCAAAGGACAAAAGTTTCTTTGCTTTGGATTTTGAGTCATTATTATATTATCGATCTCGATTATTGATTCATTAAATAAGTGATAATCCAATGGTTCTTACTCAGAGAAGCTTTGGGCGAAACTTTAAGTTTTTCTTCAGAATCAAATCATCGGGGGTGTAGTATGAATCTGAGGTTTTAATTAATTCATAGGGTCTTAACAAGAGAATTCCTATCAAAAAAAAATATGAATTACATACAAATCAAAATAATAATAATTATAAAAGAAAAATAACTAGGGAACGAGAAGATTCAAGAGGCCTTTAACGATCACCATAAAGACAAATGAGCCAACTTGATGTTTTGGCACTATCACCATAAAGAAGAGTTGTCGGATTTTTTTATTCTTTCGTCTCGTCAAAGAAGATTGAATCAAAAAAGAAAGTAAGAAGTTTCCAATTTTCGATTACATACCCGTTGCACTCAGCCTTTGTGTGCTTTTGCTTGAGCTGTACGAGATGAAATTCTCCTATACGGTTCTCGGAGGGGGAGTCCTCTTGGTTTACCTATCTCAATAAAGTGTATGATTGGCTCGAAGAACGTCTCGAGATTCAGGCGATTGCAGATGATATAACTAGTAAATATGTTCCTCCCCATGTCAACATATTTTATTGTCTAGGAGGAATAACCCTTACCTGTTTTTTAGTACAAGTAGCTACAGGATTTGCTATGACTTTTTACTACCGTCCGACTGTTACTGAGGCTTTTTCTTCTGTTCAATACATAATGACTGAAGCTAACTTTGGTTGGTTAATCCGATCGGTTCATCGATGGTCGGCAAGTATGATGGTCCTAATGATGATCCTGCACGTATTTCGTGTTTATCTTACCGGTGGGTTTAAAAGACCCCGCGAATTAACTTGGGTTACAGGTGTGGTTCTGGCTGTATTGACTGCATCTTTTGGTGTAACTGGTTATTCCTTACCTTGGGACCAAATAGGTTATTGGGCAGTCAAAATTGTAACAGGCGTACCTGACGCTATTCCTGTAATAGGATCTCCTTTAGTAGAGTTATTACGTGGAAGTGCGAGTGTGGGCCAATCCACTTTGACTCGGTTTTATAGTTTACATACTTTTGTATTACCCCTTCTTACTGCCGTATTTATGTTAATGCACTTCCCAATGATACGTAAA